CTTCTTTGAATCGAGTTGGTCCGAAATCAAATTCAAATAAAAGAAAATGAAAATATTCAATATTTTGATATTTTTTGAAAAAGTCAAGGCTTTCTTTTTTTTTTAGTGTCCGTCTATAATGACTGATAAATCAAGAACTTTCAATTGGAACTAAACGAATTCTTTCAATTTGTTTTTCTTACCGTCGTATCTGGATTGAGACTTAGGTAAATGTTTTATTCATATATGTAGTAAAAGAACATATCTAATTTAGCTCTTTCATGCCTATTCTAACTAGTTATTTTGGTTTTTTACTGGCTGCTTCAACTATAACTCCAGCTCTATTTATTGGTTTGAACAAGATACGACTTATTTGAAATGAATGAAATTCAAGAAACAATTTACAAAAAGAAAAATCAAAGCCTCTCATAATATTTCATTTCAGGTATTCTATGGTTCCTTCCCGCGTCAATTGCCAATTCCTGTTCATTGAGATTCACGGATAATTCAGATTAATATTTAGGGATAGATCTTACCTCTCTTTTTATTCCCTAAAACAAATCAAAATGATTGAAGTTTTTCTATTTGGAATCGTCTTAGGTCTAATTCCTATTACTTTAACAGGATTATTTGTAACTGCATATTTACAATACAGGCGCGGTGATCAGTTGGACCTTTGATTGAGTAACATCTCTTTTTTTGATTGACCTCCTCCTTGTAGGAGGTCAAATTTCAGTTGCAATTCTACTTTGTTTTGTTAAATTCTTTCATTGTAATTCGACATAAAATAAACGGAATCACGCTCTGTAGGATTTGAACCTACGACATCGGGTTTTGGAGACCCGCGTTCTACCGAACTGAACTAAGAGCGCTTTCTTATATCATATCCTATAACAGTAGATACGATTGTAAAGAAAAGTATTTTTTTACCCCGGAGGATTCTTGTGTACATATAGTATGTAAAAATGAAAGATTATGTCCAAAAATTCCCGATCTTACTCAATGAATCCCTCGTAACTGTCCATAGGTAGGGATGACAGGATTTGAACCCGTGACATTTTGTACCCAAAACAAACGCGCTACCAAACTGCGCTACATCCCTTTTAAAAATTGTTGTACAGTGTCATTGTATAAAATCCATGTCTTGTTTTCCACACATCCTTCTTTTTTGCTCTTATAGGTAGAGAATGTTCTCGTCATCTTTTTTAGGGGGCGGCAAAATTTAATCTGCTGGGTCGTTGTACATATGCATTTTAGTTAGTAATTCCTAATTCTAATTTCCTTTCAAGCAAAAACAAATGATCTTGAACTAAAAGATCGGGTTATCTATGATCTATGTATTAGAATATCGAACTAGAACTATATATGTATTACAATATACAATACAAATAAATAAGAAAAAAAAAATAAAAGAAGAAGGAGGATTTTCAATGCGAGATATCAAAACATATCTCTCAACGGCACCTGTGCTAACCACTCTATGGTTTGGGTCTTTAGCAGGTCTATTGATAGAAATTAATCGTTTATTTCCGGATGCCTTGTCATTCCCTTTTTTTTAATCCTGTTTTAATCCTGATTGAATTCTTGTATTGATCTGTGAAGAAATGAAGAATATTTGAGATACAATTCTACGTAACATGTCTCCAATTTTGCTCCCTTTTTCTTTCCTATCCTAAAAAAGAAAAGAAAGAGAAAGAGTGTATCGAACTTCAGTCAAAATACAGTGAATCTACGATAGAATCTGGGGGAAAAGAAATGGAAATGTGGATCCAGTCGTTTAGGGGCGGTTACACAAAATTCTAAAAAATTCTAATTCTAATATAGAAAGAAGAAAATACTGAGATTAGGATAGGAATAATTCATAGTTAGAAAAAATTGTATTAATTAATTATTACGATATTCTTAATATTCTTCTATTAATGAATATGACTCTCTTTCTTTATAGTTATAGTAATTAATAGTGATTATATTTTCTATTATAGTACTTCGAAGTCATTCGAATTCTAAGAATTCGAAAAAGAAAAGATTTACGAATTTTATTTCTAGTTAGTAACTTTTATTAATATAGATATAGAATATAGATTCTTTTTTTATTTTCTTTTTATTTGGTTTGGGTCAAAAAGAAAATGAAGAGAGTTCTAAAGTGAAGTCGATCCAAAATGAAAAGGAGGTTCATGGCCAAGGGTAAAGATATCAGAATTAGAGTGATTTTGGAATGTACCTGTTGTGTTCGAAAGGGTGTCAATAAAGAATCGCCGGGCATTTCTAGATATATTACTCAAAAGAATCGACACAATACACCCAATCGATTAGAATTTAGAAAATTTTGTCGCTATTGTCAAAAGTATACGATTCATGGGGAAATAAAGAAATAGATGGAACGGAATGCGTGTGTGATTTTTCCAAGTAGCGGGAAGAGTAAGAACTTTACATCTTAACATTAACATATATAATACAAACCAAATCCTATTTTGGTCGAATCTTAAATGAAAAAAAAAAAAAAATAGAATTCTCTTTTCTAGATCCTTTTATATATAAGGAATAAACAAACAAGGAATAAGCAAACCATGGATAAATCCAAACAACCTTTTCGTAAATCCAAGCGATCTTTTCGTAGGCGTTTACCCCCAATTGGATCGGGGGATCGAATCGATTATAGAAACATGAGTTTAATTAGTCGATTTCTTAGTGAACAAGGAAAAATATTATCTAGACGGACGAATAGGTTGACCTTGAAACAACAACGATTAATTACTATTGCTATAAAACAAGCTCGTATTTTATCTTCGTTACCTTTTCGTAATAATGAGAAACAATTGGAGAGAGTGGAGTCGATCCCTAGAACTACTGGTCCTAGAACCAAAAATAAATAGAGATACTCCTCAAAACTCCAATAGGAAATCAAGCTCATATGAATGTTTTGCTCGAAAAAAAAATAGAATCCAGATTTGATTCTTGTATTCTAAAAAAGGAAAAATGGGAAAGAAATCTTTTTTTCTTGAAAGATTTTCGTTTCTTCCTACTACTCAAATCTTAATTTCTTTTTCTTCTATCTTCCCGGAGTCCATTCTCCGGGAAATCCTGTTTCAATCATTCTTGTTTCTTGTATAATAGATTCTATTAAGATTCTTTTATTCCTTTATTTTATTTGATTTGTATTTGATTTTTGATTGATGATTTTATTTGAAATGATATCAAAACAATTCTTATTTGATAGGGCTATTTGCGCAAGTATTTTACGATTCAGAAGCAATTGTCTCTTGTACAGATTGTGGATGAATAGGCTATAACTATAGAATATGCTATCCTCACGAGTTACCGCATTTATCCGAGTGATCCACAAACGACGAAAATCTCTCTTTTTCCTGCTCCTATCTCGATGAGAGGAAACCAAAGCTCTCATTCTTTGTTGAGTAGTCGTTCGAGTAAGTCTTGAATGAGCCCCTATAAAGGTTGATGCAAATAAACGAATCTTTTTTCGACGTCTTCGAGCTGTATATCCTCGTTTAACTCTGGTCATTGAATCAAATGAAACTTTCTTGAATAACTAATTGATTTCTCTTCTTTCAGTCATCCTTTTCCTCCGGTCGATTAATAACAAAACGGATTCTTCCGATATATAAAATATAAATTCCAATGGCTTTTGCGACTATGACCTTCCCGACCACGATTTTTTCTTTCTTCATTTTTTCTTTCTTCAAAGTATCTCGCCTGGAAATAATAAATTCGGCTGCTACTAAATAAAAAAGAATAGTGGGTTCCCTCGTTTCTATGGCAACTTCTGAAACGGTGAGGTCCTCTCTATACACCGGAGCCTCTTCTTTCATTTCATCGAATTTTATTGTGAACTTGTATAGTTCACACTCTTTGGCTCTACCCATCCATTTTTCAATTCTAATTAGAAAGTAATAGTCCTTTTCACAAAAAAGCTATCCATACAGTGACGGCATTTAATTCTGAAAGTTGGCTATGTAGCTGACCCTGTTAGTCCGTTTTTTTTTTCAAGAATAGGAATAGGAGCATAACCTTTTTCCTCCGCTTAATGGATAACTATTTGTTACCAATGGAGAATTCCTTCTCATCTCAAATGGAGTGATTGGATTTGCACCAATAGAAACCATAAATTCATAACATAATTAGGTAGATGATAGATCTTCATTTTTATCTATTTTTTTAGATATTTATATATATAGTCAATTAGATAGCCGTCTTCCACTCTATCTATCCTAATTCATCGGTAGTAGTCGTTGATACTGGAAAAGATTTTTGCATTTCTTCAAACTCATGATCTGAACTGAACGAGTCGCACATACACCCTAGTACATGTTCCTCGACGCTGAGGACATCCTCGAAGAGCGGGAGATTTCGTGACATTTCTTATTGGCTGTCTTGCGTTTCTAATAAGTTGTTTAATGGTTGGCATGGCATGTCTATAGAATCTCATTCTAGATAGAATAGAGCGGGTTGGCTTAGATCGATCTTAACCTGATGGTTGATGATTATGAATGATTTCTATTCACACGGAAATTTCAAATTTTGAAACGGAATTCGTAGATTTATACGGAATCCCCAGTATTTTAATTTTCGACCGCTACAAGATCAACGATGCCATGAGCTTGGGCTTCTGTTGCTGACATAAAAACATCCCTTTCCATATCTTCGGATATAACCCATAAAGGGTTGCCCGTTCTTTGTACATAAACTTTTGTGAGAGTTTCGCGAAGTTTCAATAGTTCTTCTGCTTCCAGGATAAATTCCCCTGCTTGTGCCTCGTAAAAAGAACTAGCAGGTTGGTGAATCATAACCCTGATGATATTGATATAACATCATGAACGGTTCTTCTATCTATATATCGCACGATTGGGTTAAAGTAAGGGGGAATCAAAATAACAATAAAAAATAGAATTAAACAACCGTACGGGCATCTTTTGTACATTGCATACGGCTCTGCAATGGAATTTCTTTTTTCGATAGAATTGATTCTATCAAAAAGAAGAAATAGAACCCATCCAATCCAAATC